GTCTGCTAGATTTAGAATAAAAAAAGTGCTTCTGAATTGATCTCATCTTTTAAGAATTTTCATTTTTCTTTGTTGATTAATAACTTTATCATTGAATAAAAAAAAAAGATCTCTTTTTGCAATTCTAGTCTTTCGATTTTATTTCGTTCCTATTCTCCTTTCTCAGAAAAGGGCACATTACCCAAAGTAAAAGATTTCTTCGTTCTTGATAGTTATTTACTTAATCGGTGGATAGGAACATACTCTGGATCAAAATCACGGGGGTACTTCTTAATCATTTCTACCAATTTAAAGCCCCAATTTGAATTTCTTTTCTATAAAGAAATATCCTATTTAGAGAATCTCCATTATTAATCCTTTGTGTATCTTGGTCTTCCTAACCATCCACTCGTTTTGTTGAATCTCCCATTAGGGTAATATATCTATAGTAATAGATAGTAAAACCCCATACAGTTGTTGAACCCGCTTCAAGTCATGATGAACTAATCAACCAATCTTGGGGTAAACAGTCTCGACTGCTTATATTTTCTTTCACTTAATTCTTGTACATAGGAAATGAGATTGAATTCATTCCTTTAACAGCAAATTTTTAAGCCGTTTTATTTCACTCATATAACTATCTGGTTTAGTTCATCAACCCCAATGATGAATAACAAAATCAACCCCAACGATGAATAAAAAAATCACAAATAGATATTTAACTCATTTAACTTTCTTGCTAGAAAGAAAAGAGATAGGGTCAATTTTATGTCTTACCGAATCGCACGTAGAGATATTGATAATACACATAGAGTTAATGGTATTTCATAACTAATTGATTGAGCAGCAGCCCTTAATCCACCTAAAAAGGAATATTTATTATTTGATCCATATCCCGACATAAGAAGTCCAACGGGAGCAAGACTTGAAACGGCGATCCATAAAAAAACACCAATACTAAGATCGGCTAGAATAAGGCGATAGCTAAAAGGAATTACTGAATAACTTAGTAAAATTGATATGACTGCTATGGATGGCCCGATACTGAATAAACGAGTATCTCCTCTAGATGGAAGAATATTCTCTTTGAAAAGTAGTTTTGTACCATCTGCTAGAGCTTGAAGAATTCCCAAAGGCCCGGCGTATTCAGGTCCAATACGTTGTTGTATCCCTGCAGATATCTCTCTTTCTAACCAAACAATTACTAGTACACCTAGTGTGATTCCTAATAGAAGAGTAAAAATAGGGACAAGCATCCATATGATGCCATAGACTGATTCCAATCTGGAAAAAGAATTGATAGCTTGTATCTCAGTTGTATCAATTATCATTTCAACGATCAACTTCTCCCATAATGATATCTATGCTACCTAGTATCGTCATAATATCAGCCAATTTCATTCTTTTAACTAACTGAGGAAGAATTTGCAAGTTGATAAAACCCGGCGGTCGAATTTTCCATCTCCACGGAAAAACACTCTGATCTCCTATGAGAAAAATTCCCAATTCGCCTTTTGGTGCTTCGACTCTTACATAAAGTTCTTGCTTGGACAATTCGAAAGTCGGAGAAGGTTTTTTACTAATAAATTGATATTGAAAATCATTCCATTCAGGGTCTTTTATTCTATCAAAGCGTCGGATTTCTAAATTTTCATAGGGGCCGCCTGGAATTCCTTCCAGAGCCTGTTGGATGATTTTGATGGATTCTGTCATTTCACTCATTCGTACTAAATAACGGGCTAATGAATCCCCTTCTTTTTGCCATTGAACCTCCCAATCAAATTCGTCGTAACACTCATAACGATCAACTTTACGAAGATCCCATTGTATTCCGGAAGCTCGTAGCATTGGTCCTGATAAACCCCAATTTAGTGCTTCTTCTGCGCCAATAATGCCTACGCCTTCAACTCGTTCTAAAAAAATAGGATTCCGTGTAATAAGCTTTTCATATTCCGCAACCCCGGTTAAAAAATAATCGCAAAAATCCAAGGATTTATCTATCCAGCCATGAGGTAGATCAGCAGCTACTCCTCCGATACGAAAATAATTATGCATCATGCGCATACCGGTGGCAGCTTCGAATAGGTCATATATCAATTCTCGTTCTCGAAAAATATAGAAGAAAGGGGTCTGTGCTCCAATATCTGCCATAAAAGGGCCAAGCCATAACAAATGGGAAGCGATACGACTCAACTCCAACATAATAGCTCTGATATAGCTAGCCCTTTTAGGTACTTGAATATTGCCTAGCTGTTCGGGTCCATTTACGGTTATTGCTTCTGTGAACATAGTAGCTAAATAATCCCAACGTGTTACATAAGGCAAATATTGTATAATGGTTCGATTTTCCGCAATTTTCTCCATCCCTCTATGTAAATAACCCAATATTGGTTCACAGTCAATAACATCTTCACCATCGAGAGTAACTATCAGTCGAAGAACACCATGCATTGATGGGTGGTGAGGGCCCATATTGACTATCATGAGGTCTTTTCTTGTAGTTGGTGCAATCATAAGTTTTTTCCCGAGTCATTCTTCCATGCATTGCTGAAAGTAAAAAGAAGTTCATTAAAATTTAAATGAATAAGGTCAAATGGTATCACACTTCAAATTAACGAGTTTTTATCTCTCGAATATCCAACTTACCAATTAATTCTTTATAACGTCCTATATCTTTTTTTGACAAATAGGCCAGCAGTCGTTGACGTTTTCCCAAAATCTTTCGCAAACCTCTCTGAGATGAAGAGTCTTTTTTGTGCAATTCTAAATGTGAAGTAAGTCTCCTTATCTTAGTGGTGAAACTGAATACTTGAAATTCAACAGACCCCCTGTTTTCTTCGTTTTCTTTTTGAGAAATAATCGAAATGAATGAATTTTTGACCATAAAAAAATTCCCTTTTCCTTTTTTACAGATATGGATTTTACTAATCAGTAATAATAATGCCATTCATTTCTATTTCGATGTGGTATATACAATAATCTAGAATTTCGTTATGAACTCCTTATTCTATGAATTCAAATCAATCAATCCGATTTTAAATTGGATTTAGATAGGGAATAGAAAAGGATTGGTAAATTTTCACATCCAAAATTTAGATCTAAAATGAAGCAGGTTCAGTTGATTCATTTCGAGATCTAATTGAGACATTATCCATTTCGTATTGGCTAGTAGAATGAAATGTAAGACATGTGATGCGTGTATTTGTTTGCTTTCATATACCCTATAGGGTATGTATAGGTAAAAGTATATTATCCAAAAATTTTCAATCGTGGATATAGATGTATCCTTAACATACTGAACCGACTGCCATTATTGGTATCAAACCAAGAACGATTCATACAAGCTAAATCTTCTAATCGATAAGTAGGCCAAAGAAAGAGCTTTAATCTCATTAATTTCTTTTTCTCTCTATCAAGATGGTTACTATCATCCGAAACTTGGCTGCTGTTTTTTACATTTGTCTCGTTCCAAAATACTGAATTTCTATCTACACCATTCCGATTCTTTGAATTGAAACAAATTAGAATTCTCAATTTTCTACGACGTTTAAACGATAAAATATTTTCAGGAACAAGCAAATCAAAATCATTTTTGTCTTTCTTTCCGGTTATTCTTTGATGTGGGGAAATAGCTTCATCCAAATTCTTGTTCAAAACATATCTTTGTTCTTGGTATTTTTGATTAGTTTGGTGCTTACTCTTATGAAATAAGGAAATACGTATGGTTTGATACATAATCAATTGTCCATTGTTTTTTCCAGACAGACGAATGGGTTCTATAATTAAGACTCCCTTTTTCATCAATTCTGTAAGAGTTAAATTCTTCTGAATCAGCATTATATCCAAACTTATTTCTCTCTTGTGAATCGAGGATATTATAATCTTTCTTGGATCTATCAGTCTAAGCAGGAGACAATATACCTTGATATTATTGATCATTCTTTGATTCAAAGTATCGTCCCATCTCAATTGAAAAAGAAAATAACGTTTCAGGAAGAAATCTAGTTCTGCTTCTGTGTTGCTTTTATATTGTTTTTTCTTTTTCCCTTTTTTCATGTCCGATCTTGCATAATATTCTTCAATGTCTTTTTGTTGTGAAAGAATGGATCGAAGATCTCCTCGGTCTGTGGGTTCTTTTTCTTCTATATTTCGATGATTTTGAGTCGATGGTATCAAAAAACTTCCTTTTTGCTTTTCATTGATCTTGTTATTTTCACTACTATTTTTATTTCTATTCAAATTTAAAAGAAGTACTTTGCTTGGTATAAACCAAGGTTTCGTTTTATATGCATTATAAAGTGACACAAATTCTGGGAAGAACCAAAGTTCCAGATTCGCTATAGAATCTTTTAGCATTTTTTCATTCATTCCCATCCAATCAAAAAAGACTTTGTGAGAGTTTGTTGGATTGATTTCTGGAATAATAAGATACAAAAGATCTTTTTTATGAATTAATAGAGAATTATTAGTACCAATCTGAGTATTTTGATTTTTATTGGTATCGATCGTGATCCAGGCTTCAATATCTCCCTTTTGTGTAAGAGAAAGATTTAGAATTTTCCAATCAAAATATTTTCTATCGGCAGTTTTTTCGATATATAGAATATCGTTTCCTAGAAAATTCTCGATAGAGATGCTCCTTAGCATATCAAAAAGGGGGTCTTTATGCCTGTTATACAAAATCTCTTGGTTCTTAGTTCCTTGAAACGGAGATCCATAAAAAAAGCATTCCGTTTTATTTTCATAATTAAGAAATTTATATGATAAAAGATCATATCTATAGTATTTTTGAAAATTCTCTTTTTTATTCGATTTATTCAATAATGAATATACTTCAATTTCTTTTTGTTTTTTGAAATCAATTAATTGGTGTTTTTCATCTGAATGCCATTTGCTTAAATTTTCCTTTTTAGCCATACGACACTGATGAACTCTATTTCGCCATTTTTCTGGTATTAATCTAGACCATCTGATCTGAGACAAATCGTATGGATAATGCCCTCTTAACCAGCTTTTCCATTGATTCATTTTAGAACTCGGAAGTTTCTTATCCCCTAATTTCGAATGAAGGATTTGTTGTGTTTCAAAAGAATCCTTTATTTCAGGCTTAAGAAAAAAAAAGATTCCTTGATATTGAAGAACAGATCTTAATTTATACGAGTTACTAACTTGGATTTTTGATAATTTGTAAAATACATATGCTTGTGACACATAGGATAAGTCATAAAAAATATGTGAATTTGTTTTACCATTACTAATATTATCAAGTGACTTTTTTATAGTCGAAATAAACGGAAGTGGATTTTTCTTTGTTTTATTAATCTTTTCTTTCTTTTTTTCATTATTTTTATCAATAATTTTTTTTGTTGATTCAAGAAAGAGTTCTGTATTCATTCTGGGAATATTAATGATAGATAAAAAAATATCTGTGTATATTCCTTCAATAAATAATTTTAAAAAAGGGGTTAATTTATGGATTAATCGAGCATTTCTTCTTTTTAATATTTGCCATTTTTCTAATCTTTTAGCATTATAACTTGTTTGGTTAGGACTAATATTATTTATATTTATTCTTGGAGTTACTTTTTTTTTCTCTTTTGCAATTCTTTCTATTTGATTTCGAATTAAACTTGTTTTATCAGCCAGATCCCTCATTTTTTTTTTTGTCAATGAAGAATTTGTCCAACCTGCAGATGCAATTTGACTAAATGATTCGTGAATTTTCTGATTGCTGATTATGGAATCTTTTTCTTCTTTATTTTGACTCAATTCATATACTTCTACTTCTCTTAATTGAAATAATAGAATTGGATTTACTTTTGAAAGTTCTTTTATTATTCTTTTTATAAAACTAACACTTTTAATAATCCATTTTTTTGTTTCGTTTGAAACTTTTCGAAGTAATTTTGTTTTTCCTTTGAAAACTATTAGAACTAAAAAATACTTCTTTCTGAATTTTCCAATTTTTTTTTCGAGTTCCTTAAAAATGGGTTTAAAAAAGGAAGGTCGTTTTCGGGGTGAACCAAAAGGAAATTCAGCTTCCATTCCCCAAACTGTTAAAAAACAAAAATCATCTTTTTCTTTTTTCTTTTTCATTAAATCTTTCTGAGAGGATTGGAGTTTCGATTTGTGCCCGGGTTTCAGACAGAAAGGAAATAATATTTTTATCTGAATACCGTCTGTCAACCAATTATTCGGAAATTCTGTTTCTGATAATGGAACACCATTATAAGTACATTTAACATGCATCTCTCTATTCCATTCCTGGAAATCCTCAGACCATTCAGGAAGTTGCAATACGAATATACGTCCAATATTTTTCGCGATTATCAATGAAGGGACTAGAATATATTTTCTAAAAATAGATTGGGTTAGTAACATGCAACCTCTTATTACTTGCATAAATGGCAGGGTATCCCAGGCCTCCGCTATCGCTATTCGCGCTTTCTCCTTTCTTTTGTTCTCCTCTTTTTTTTCTTCTCTTTTTGTTTGCTTTTCTGTATACTCTACAATTTTGAATACTTCCCCCCTTTCCACCCAATTTCTAAAAATTGGTTTAATTAACCCAGATATATCAAAAGAAGAAAGAGGGGTTTTTTGTATTTTGTCCAAAAAAAGGGGGGCCCGTACGTTTGCTTGAAACAATTCCCCAATTGCTACTTTCCGCCTTTGAACCCGCATAGAACCTTTGATTATACCTCGCCGAAAATCTGATTGTTGTGAATAGCGTATCAAAGCCACTTCGTCTGTTTGATCGGGCGTATTAGTATACTTATTAGTATTAGGATCAGTATCCCGCTTGTTAGCAGTAAAAATGACTACACGTTTGGCTTTTCTTGAGCGAATTTGATGATCTACTGGTACGTCTTCTTGATGTTCACCGGATTGTTGTTCCAAATCCGTGATTAATTTGTATGACCACCGAGGGACTTTTTTACTGATTTCTTTTATTCTAATAGATATAGATTTTCTGCTAATTTTTTGATCATTAGCATCAGTTATAATTTTATTTAATAAATAGAAATATTTAAAATATTTTCTTCCTTTTTTTTCTGAATCTATTTTACTGATGAAAGTTAAGAAATCAACAATTTCTGTTGATAAGGGTTTTTTCGAAAATCTATTCATTTTCTGGTCAAATTCTTGGTAATCAGTATCCGCAAGAAGGATACAATGAATCCGGTTTATACCAAATTTATCTATGAAAGCGTCTATCCAAGTCTTTTTTAGGATTGAGGGTGAAAGGCTTTTGTGGATTGTTCTCCGATATGATCCGTTCAACAAAGGATCATATCCTTTGGATAAGTATTCCTTTGTAGCATCATTATTACACAATCGTGTCCTTGTTTCGAGTATATTTAAAGAAAGGTAGTTTTTGTCTAGAACTTCAATTCTATTTCTAAATTCGTTGTTTAAATATTTCCCTTTTTGGTTATTGGTATAAATCCAAGGGTTGTAGAGTTCAGGGGATATTCTTTTTTGTATCATTTGCAAAAAAATTGATAAACTAGGAGGGTATGT